CATGACTTCTGCTCGTTGCATACCTTGATCCACTACTGTCCGAATAGCATTTCCTGCTGCGGTTTGAGCGGCAAATGGTGTACCTCTTCTTGTACCCTTGAATCCACAAGCCCCGGCGGAGGACCAAGAAATTACTCGACCCCGTACATCTGTAACAGTCACAATGGTATTGTTGAAACTTGCTTGAACATGAATAACTCCCTTTGGTATTCTACGTGCATTCTTACGTGAACCAATACGTCTATTTCTACGTGAACCAATTTTTGGTATAGGTTTTGCCATATTTTATCATCTCATAAATATAAGTCAGAGATATTATGGATATATCCATTTCATGTCAAAACAGATCTTTATTTTTTTTTTTTTTTACTTATTTATTTGTACATCAGATCCTTTAGATTTCGAGAGTCTTTTTTGTTTTCGAAAGATTATCCTTGTCTTTGTTTATGTCTCGGGTTGGAACAAATTACTAAAATTCGTCCCCGCCTACGGATCAATCGACATTTTTCACAAATTTTACGAACAGAGGCCCTTATTTTCATATTTGTCATTCCTTTTCTTAATTCCGAATCTACTTATTGGAAGAAAATAAGTTTCTTGAAATTTTTAACTTTGAATTGTATCCCCACGAAAGAATGTTGAAATTGAAAAAACCACCCAATTATTCGATTCTTTGCTTTGGAGTCTATTAATTATACGTCCTTTGGTTGAATCATAAGGACTTACCTCAATTTTTATTATATTTCCTGGTAGTATACGTATAAAACTACGTCGAATCCTTTCCGAAACAAAACCCTGAATCAGATTTTCATTATCTAAACGAACCCAGAAGATACATACCATTGGTAAGTTGTTCAGTAATTAAACCCTCATGAATCCATTTTTGTTGTTTCATTCCAGGTAAAACTTCTTTGAAGTATCAACTAATGCAAGAGGGGCAATATTATGCCCTTTTCACAAATATGAAAGTATCATTCGGCTATCAGAAAGATTACCATATATAACACAAAATTTCTCCGCCGATTCCTTCTATTCGAGCCTTTCGGTCTGTCATTATACCTCGAGAAGTAGAAAGAATTACAATCCCCATTCCGCCTAAAATTCTAGGAATTCGTTGATAGTTAGAATATATTCGTAGACCGGGTCGACTGATCCGTTTTAAATTTAAAACAGTTCTATATAGTCCTTTCCTATTTCTTCTATGTCGTAGGGTTAAAACCAAAAAAGATTTATTGCTTTCCTGATGTTTTCTCACATTTTCAATAAAACCTTCTTGTAAAAGGATTTTAACAATATTTTCAGTGATGTTAGTAGATGGTATTCGAACTGTTCTTTTTTTATTCATGTCAGCATTTCGTATAGAGGTTAGTATGTCAGCAATAGTGTCTTTACTCATGATAAACTAAGATTTTTGTTGCTCCCAAATTTTAATATAATCAACATGCTCTTTTTCTTTTTTTCTTTATTTCTGAATTCATAAATATTAAATATTTATCAATTATTAAAGGTATATACGTGATATATAAACAATCTACTAAATTAATCGGTTTCATTCAAATACTATAACTATATTACGGTCTTCCCTTATAATACTTCAGGTGCTAATGAAACTATTTTCGTGAAATTTAATTGTCTTAATTCCCGGGCGATCGCGCCAAAAATTCGGGTTCCTTTTGGATTTCCTTCTTGATCAATAACAACTGCAGCATTGTCATCATATCGTATTATCATACCGTTGTCGCGTTTGAGTTCTTTACAAGTACGTACAATTACAGCTCGGATTACTTCTGATCTTTCTAGAGGTGTATTTGGTACTGCTTCCTTGATTACAGCAACAATAACGTCACCAATATGAGCATATCGTCGATTACTAGCTCCTATGATTCGAATACACATCAATTCTCGGGCCCCGCTGTTATCCGCTACATTCAAATGGGTTTGAGGTTGAATCATATCATTTTTTTTATCGGTTTTTTCTTTTTCAATGCAAAGCAAAGGTCTAAATAAAAAAAAAGAAATATTATTTGTTCAAAACAAAAAAATAAACCTGCAATTGTTTTTTTTCATCCAAAAAACCTCTTTCCTTTGTTTCTACATTCCTATCCCGAAAGAATGAATTCAGTTCGTATAGGCATTTTGGATGCCGCTATTGAAATAGCCCTTCTGGCTATATTTTCTGCTACTCCGCTCATTTCATAAAGTATTCTACCGGGTTTAACGACAGCTACCCAATATTCGGGAGATCCCTTCCCCGAACCCATGCGCGTTTCTGTAGGTCTTACTGTAACAGGTTTGTCTGGAAATATGCGTACCCATATTTTTCCACCGCGGCGTGCATTTCGTGTCATTGCTCGTCGCCCTGCTTCTATTTGTCTAGATGTGATCCAAGCGGGTTCAAGCGCTTGAAGAGCATATCTACCGAAGCAAATACGATTACCTCGATAAGATCTTCCTTTCATTCTTCCTCTATGTTGTTTACGGAATCTGGTTCTTTTGGGGTTATAGTTGATGGTTGTTTATCAATTCCATCCATCTCTACTACAGAACCGGACATGAGAGTTTCTTCTCATCCAGCTCCTCGCGAATTAAACGATTAAAAAATAATATACATGGTAAATAATATATGTAATCGTGGGATTCTTTGAAATTTCATCTAATCTATTATAAATATAAATTATAATTTTTTTTTTTTATATAATTAAATTATAAATTAAACACGTATTCTATTTATAGATAATGTCGTTTTGGTATAACGTTATAATGAATCTTTATTTTGTTTTGCCTTTTATTATCATATGGAATCGACTAAAATTTATAAATAAAAAAAATTCGCGGGCGAATATTTACTCTTTCAACATTCAGTTGTAAGATTAGTCTATGACATGACCTCTCAGAATAAATGAATAGGTTTCTGGTTCGTTCCGCCATCCTACCCAATGAATCATTAGGATTCGTTTTCAATAGAATCTTATGCATTCACAGGTTCTGTCGTTCCCACCACTTCTCGATTAATGGTTAGGTCTGAATTCTACAACGGAGCCCCTACTTTAATTTATTCTTGAGTCAACCTTCTCAGTCTTTATTGGCTCGGGGCTCTTGATTTTTTGTTCTATGCACGGATTTGTCTAATTATGGATCAATCAGTATTGATGCTTTATTACATTCCCTTTATATGAGATGACTCATAGACCTTACATATTGGAATCATATATCATTGATATTATTTATTTTTCTATCTTTCTCTCACCCTTCCATTTATCTGTATACTTTTATTGCTTTACAACTCATAATCAGATTGGTTTTTATTTTTTTTTTTGTTTATGCAAAAAATTTTTCAGTTGTTACAATGATATGACTCATATATCATATCTTGACTGGTTCTTTATATCCAGATAATGCGAAGCGATGAGTTGGTTATTACTTCTATAGTTATCAGTTCGTACTACGGGCCGGTCCATTTTTTGGAATCCTAATCCTAAAAAAAAAACCAACGAGTCACACACTAAGCATAGCAATTATATCAAATGATTAATCGAATTTTTATTCAACCTTATAGAATTGTTTTTATTTATTTAACATAAAAAGAATGAAAGAGTTTGCCATTTTTTGTTTTATCACCAGATAGAACTAAATATAAGTCAAGTAAGTTCTTATTATTCCTCGTCTACAAATATCCAAATTTTGATGCCTAATACCCCATAGATAGTTCGAACTGCATAGGAACAATAATCAATTTTAGCTCGAATGGTTTGTAGAGGAACCCTACCTTCTCTGATCCATTCAACACGTGCAATTTCTTTTCCGTCGATACGCCCTGCAATTTGTACTTGAATTCCTTTTGTACCTGCCTGTTCAGTTAATTCAATAGCTTTTTTCATTGCTTTTCGAAATGAAACTCTATTCTTTAATTGTCCGGCTATAAATTCTGCAAGAATATTGGGGTGCCCGTAAGGATTTGCAATTCTTGTAATAGCAATGTTGAGTTTTCGGTTTACACAATTGAGTTCATTTTGTACATTCATCTGTAATTCTTCGATTCTTCGAGTCCTGTCTTCTATTAATAACTTGGGGAATCCCATATGGATTATGACCTGAATTAAATCGATTCTTTTTTGAATCTCTATACGTGCAATTCCCTCGACATTAGAGGATATTTTCATATTCTTTTGTACATAATTTTGTACATAATTTTTGATACAATCTCGTATTTTTTGATCTTCTTGCAGACCCTCTGAATAATTTTTTGGTTGTGCAAACCAAAGAGAATGATGACCTTGGGTTGCACCAAGTCTGAAACCAAGTGGATTTATTTTTTGTCCCATACTCCCCCACTACTATTACTATATATATCGTGAAACGTCATATCTGTATGTATTTTTTTTTTATCCATTCGGGTTTTTTTAAACATAACATAATCTAGCGTATTTGTATTTTTTATAATATAGAATATCCTTCCTTTAAATATTCCTCAGCTCGAATTTATAGCTTTTAGTTTTAGCTATTTCTTCCTCTTCATCTAAAGATATATCTTTCAATACAATAGTTATATGACAAGTGGATCTTTTTATTGGATAACTCCGTCCTCGAGCTCGAGGCTTTAATTTTTTCACAGTTGTGCCCTCGTTAACTTCGGCTTTACTAATGATTAAACTTGTTTCGTTGAAACCCTTATTGTGATTAGCATTTGCTGCTGCAGAATAAACCAATTTTAAAATGGCATAACATGCTCGATAAGGCATGAGTTCTAGTATCATAAGTGTTTCTTCATAGGACCGCCCACGAATTTGATCAATTACTCTTCTTGCTTTGTGAGCAGACATACATATATGTTGGCCTAAAGCGTATACTTCTGTATATCGGTTGGTCTTTCTCTTCTTTATCATAAGGTTCACCTCTCATTAATAAACGATAAGTATCTATATTTTATTATTTTTTAATTAATTAAAAATATTAACGACGCGATTTATTATCATTTTTCGCATGCCCCCGGAAATTTAGAG